TAGTGATGCCCATACTCGTGGAAATTTGGGTCTCTCCAATTTTACCGGTATCATAATTTCTTAATTTCTGTGTGAATCAAGATTGAGGAAAGGAAGTCTTCGAATCACTGACCCAGGCCATTGTGGAATCTTACTCATCAGAATATGGAGGTCCTTATGGCAGAACGGACCGATCTGGTCTTTCACAATAAAGTGATAGATGGAATTGCTATAAAACGACTTATTAGTAGATTAATAGATCATTTCGGAATGGCATATACATCACATATCCTGGATCAAATGAAGACTTTGGGTTTCCAGCGAGCCACTGCTACATCTATTTCATTAGGAATTGATGATCTTTTAACAATACCATCTAAGGGATGGTTAGTTCAAGACGCTGAACAACAAAGTTTTCTTTTAGAGAAAAACCATCATTATGGGAATGTACATGTGGTAGAAAAATTACGTCAATCCATTGAGATATGGTATGCTACAAGTGAATATTTGAGACAAGAAATGAATCCTAATTTTCGGATGACTGATCCCTCTAATCCAGTCCATCTAATGTCCTTTTCGGGGGCTAGAGGAAATGCATCTCAAGTACACCAATTAGTAGGTATGAGAGGATTAATGTCGGATCCTCAAGGACAAATGATTGATTTACCCATTCAAAGCAATTTACGGGAAGGGCTTTCTTTGACAGAATATATAATTTCTTGCTACGGAGCCCGCAAAGGGGTTGTAGATACTGCTGTACGAACATCAGATGCTGGATACCTCACACGTAGACTTGTTGAAGTAGTTCAACACATTCTTGTACGTAGAACGGATTGTGGTACTATCCGAGGTATTTCCGTGAGTCCTCAAAATTGGATGACAGAAAAGATTTTTGTCCAAACATTAATCGGTCGTGTATTAGCAGACGATATATATATTGGTCTACGATGCATTGCCACTCGAAATAAAGATATTGGAATTGGACTTGTTAATCGATTCATAACCTTTCGAGCACACCCAATATATATTAGAACCCCTTTTACTTGCAGGAGTACATCTTGGATCTGTCAATTATGTTATGGCCGGAGTCCTACTCATGGTGACCTGGTCGAGTTGGGAGAAGCCGTAGGCATTATTGCGGGTCAATCAATTGGGGAACCGGGGACTCAACTAACATTAAGAACTTTTCATACTGGCGGAGTATTCACAGGCGGTACTGCCGAATATGTACGAGCTCCCTCTAATGGAAAAATAAGATTTGATGAGGATTTGGTTCATCCCACACGTACCCGTCATGGGCATCCTGCTTTTCTATGTTTTATAGACTTGTATGTAACTATTGAGAGTCGAGATATTATACATAATGTGAATATTCCAACAAAAAGTTTGATTTTAGTTCAAAATGATCAATATGTAGAATCAGAACAAGTGATTGCCGAGATTCGTGCCGGAACGTCCACTTTTCATTTTCAAGAGAGGGTTCAAAAACATATTTATTCTGAGTCAGAAGGAGAAATGCACTGGAGCACTGATGGCTATCATGCGCCCGAATATACATATAGTAATGTTCATCTATTACCAAAAACAAGTCATTTATGGATATTAGCAGGAGGTCTATGCAGATCCAAGATAGGGTCTTTTTCACTCCACAAGGATCAAGATCAATTTAATACTAATTCTTTTTCTCTCGAAGAAAGATATATCTTCGATCTCTCACTGACTCATGATCAAGTAAAACATAAATTGTTGGATACTTTTGGTAAAAAAGATAGGAAAATTCTTGACTATTCAAAACCTTATCGGACCAAGGGTCATTGGAATCTCATAGAGCCTTCTACTTATATTCGTCAAGAGAATTCCTTGGCGAAAAAGCGAAGGAATAGATTCGTGATTCCCTTACAATATGATCAAGAACAAGAAAAAAAGCTAATACCCTGTTTTGGTATTTCGATTAAAATACCTATAAATGGTATTTTACGTAGAAATAGTATTCTTGCTTATTTTGATGATCCGCGATACAGAAGAAGCAGTTCGGGAATTACTAAATATGGGATTTACGAAGTAGATTCAATTGTAAAAAAAGAGAATTTGATTGAGTATCGAGGAGCAAAAGAATTTAGTTCGAAATACCAAATGCAAACGAAAGTAGATCAATTTTTTTTCATTCCCGAGGAAGTGCATATCTTACCCGGATCTTCGCCCATAATGGTCCGGAACAATAGTATCATTGGAGTAGATACACGACTTGCTTTAAATATAAATACAAGAAGTCTAGTAGGTGGATTAGTCCGAGTGGAGAAAAAAAAAAAAAGTATGGAACTGAAAATCTTTTCTGGAGATATTCATTTTTCTGGAGAGGTGGATAAAATATCTAGGCACAGTGGCATTTTGATACCACCAGGAATGGGAAAAAAAGATTCTAAAGGATCAAAAAAATTGAAAAATTGGATCTATGTCCAACGCATTACACCTACCAAAAAAAAGTCTTTTGTTTTGGTTCGTCCCGTAGTCACATATGAAATAGCTGATGGAATAAATTTAGCAACACTTTTCTTTCAGGATCTCTTGCAGGAAAAGGATAATGTCCAACTTCGAATTGTCAATTATATACTTTATGGAAATGGCAAGTCAATTCGAGGAATTTATCACACAAGTATTCAATTAGTTCGGGCTTGCTTAGTATTGACTTGGGACCAAGAAAAAAAGAGTTCTATAGAAGAAGAGGTTCATGCTTCTTTTGTTGAAATAAGGGCAAATGATCTGCTTCGTGATTTCATCCGAATTGAGTTAGTAAAGTCCACTATTTCGTATACCGAAAAAAGGTATGATACGCCAGGTTCAGGATTGATTTCCAATAATGAATTAGATCGTATCTATAGAAATCCTTTTGATTCCAAGGCAAAGATTCAATCATTTCCCCAACATAAGGGAACTCTTGGTACGTTGTTGAATCGAAATAAGGAATGCCAATCTTTCATAATTTTGTCATCATCCAATTGCTCTCGAATTGGTCCCTTCAATACTTCGAGATATAATAATGCGACAAAAGGATCGGATCCCATGACTCCAATTAGGGATTTGTTGGGTCCTTTAGGTACTATTGTGCCTAAAATAGTAAATCTTCGTTCATCTTACTATTTAAGAACTTATAATCAAGTCTTTTTAAAGAAATATTTTTTACTTGAAAATTTTCAACAGACTTTCCAAGTGCTTCAAGTACTTCCATTTCAATACTGTTTCCTAGATGAAAATAGTAGGATTTATAATCCCGATCCATGCAGTAACATCATTTGGAATTCATTCCATTTGAATTGGTGTTTTCTCCACCACGATTCTTGTGAAGAGGCATGGACAATAATTAGCCTCGGACAATTCCTTTGTGAAAATGCATGTTTATTGAAATATGGATCACGCATAAAAAAATCTGGTCAAATTTTCATTGTTCATGTTGACTCTTTAGTTATAAGATCATCTAAGCCCTATTTGGTCACTCCAGGAGCAACTGTCCATGGCCATTATGGAGAAATCTTTTCTGAAGGAGACACATTAATTACATTTATATATGAAAAATCGAGATCTGGTGACATAACGCAAGGTCTTCCAAAAGTTGAACAAATCTTAGAAGTTCGTTCAATTGATTCAATATCGATGAACCTCGAAAGAAGAGTTGAAGGTTGGGACGAACGTATCCGAAGGATTCTTGGGATCCCTTGGGGATTCTTGATTGGAGCTGAACTAACCATAGCCCAAAGTCGTATCTCTTTGGTTAATAAGATCCAAAAGGTTTATCGATCCCAAGGGGTACAGATCCATAATAGACATATAGAGATTATTGTACGTCAAGTAACATCAAGAGTTTTGGTTTCAGAAGATGGAATGTCTAATGTTTTTTTACCTGGGGAATTTATTGGATTGTTGCGAGCAGAGCGAGCAGGGCGCGTTTTGGACGAAGCGATCCGTTATCGGGCAATCTTATTGGGAATAACGAAGTCATCTCTGAATACTCAAAGTTTCATATCCGAAGCGAGTTTTCAAGAAACTGCTCGAGTTTTAGCAAAAGCTGCTCTACGAGGTCGTATTGATTGGTTGAAAGGCCTGAAAGAGAACGTTGTTCTGGGGGGGATTATACCGGTTGGTACCGGATTCAACAAATTAGTACATCGTTCAAAGCAAGACAAAAACATTCATTTGAAAATTAAAAGGAAGGATCTATTCGAGTTGGAAATGAGAGATATTTTGTTATACCATAGAGAATTATTTTGTTCTTGTGCACCAAACACTTTCCATGAGACATCAGACCAATCATTTACGTAATGTAATTTACTAATTCTTAACAAGAGGTTCATTCTTTTTACTTTAACTCTCCGGTCCAATTAATGAAATTCATGGTTTGGGTCGTAGATCAATGGTCAATCCTGGTAGAAGGTTCCGTCGGAACAATTATTTATTTCATAGGGTACTGAATCTCTTTGAAAAAAAAAAAAAGAAAAAGAGAAAGTGTGGGAAAATGGGAAGACGATATTGGAACATCAATTTGGAAGAAATGATGGAAGCAGGAGTTCATTTTGGTCATGGTACTAATAAATGGAATTCTAGAATGGCTCCTTACATCTCTGCAAAGCGTAAGGGTATTCATATTACAAATCTTACTATAACTGCTCGTTTTTTATCAGAAGCTTGCGATTTAGTTTTTGATGCAGCAAGTAGGGGAAAAAAATTCTTAATCGTTGGCACCAAAAAGAAAGCAGCGGATTTAGTAGCATCAGCAGCAATAAGGGCTCGATGTCATTATGTTAATAAAAAATGGCTTGGTGGTATGTTAACGAATTGGTATACTACAGAAACAAGACTTCAGAAGTTCAGGGACTTAAGAACAGAACAAAAGATGGGGAAATTCAATCGTCTCCCCAAAGGAGATGCAGCAATGTTGAAGAGAAAGTTATCTACCTTGCAAGCATATCTGGGTGGGATCAAATATATGACGGGATTACCCGATATTGTAATTATCGTTGATCAGCAAGAAGAATATACGGTTCTTCGAGAATGTTCCATTTTGGGTATTCCGACGATTTGTTTAATTGATACAAATTGTGACCCAGATCTTGCAGATATTTCTATTCCGGCCAACGATGATGCTATAGCTTCGATTCGATTGATTCTTACCAAATTAGTATCTGCAATTTGTGAGGGCCGTTCCAGTTATATAAAAAATGGTTGATTATCTTATCATTACTCTTATCATTAAGAAGAATAAAGAAGAAGATTAGTTTGTTTTTGGTGAACTCTCTTTGATTGTTACTATTTTGGTTTGCATCTTTTGGAGTTTGAACTATGTTTTGACTATCAAATAATATTGAAAATAGATGAATTGAGAAATAAATGGTTGAATAAAAATAATTACTTTTTTGAAGTTCGATTTCTGTTAGAGGACAATATGAATGTTATAACATGTTCCATTAAAACACTCAAAGGGTTATATGATATATCAGGTGTAGAAGTAGGCCAACATTTATATTGGCAAATAGGAGGTTTACAAATTCATGCCCAAGTACTTATCACTTCTTGGGTTGTAATTGCTATCTTATTAAGTTCAGTCATCATAGCTGTTCGGAATCCACAAACCATTCCGACCGACGGTCAGAATTTCTTCGAATATGTCCTTGAATTTATTCAAGACTTGAGCAAAACTCAGATTGGAGAGGAGTATGGTCCTTGGGTTCCTTTTATAGGAACGATGTTCCTATTTATTTTTGTTTCTAACTGGTCAGGCGCTCTTTTACCTTGGAAAATCATAAAGTTACCTCATGGAGAGTTAGCTGCGCCCACGAATGATATAAATACTACTGTTGCTTTAGCTTTACCCACGTCAGTGGCATATTTCTATGCGGGTCTTAGTAAAAAAGGATTGGGATATTTCGGGAAATACATTCAACCAACTCCAATACTTTTACCAATTAATATTCTAGAAGATTTCACCAAACCTTTATCTCTTAGTTTTCGACTTTTTGGGAATATATTGGCTGATGAATTAGTGGTTGTTGTTCTTGTTTCTTTAGTGCCTTCAATAGTTCCTATACCTGTCATGTTTCTTGGATTATTTACAAGCGGTATTCAAGCTCTTATTTTTGCAACTTTGGCTGCGGCTTATATAGGTGAATCCATGGAGGGTCATCATTGACTAACTTTTGAAATAGTCTAGTCTTTTTTGAAGCTTATCCCAAATAAAGCAATGCGGGGGGTTCCATATAATCCACTGAGTTGTAGAATAAAATGCAAAAAGCTACATATATGTAATGCTTATGAGTATCAATCTTTGTGTATGTTTTGAATAATGGTTCCAGAATACAATTTAATAGAATAAAAAGTGCAGGTGATTTACGTTATGGAAGAATAAAAGTATATGCTATTTACTAGTTAGATAGTAACGACCCCTATCTCTTTTTTTCTAGTCCACTGCATTTATATGGATTCCCATATTAGTCCTTTTTCTATTTTGTCTGTGATTGTGAATTGAATGAAAGAGAAAGAATAGAATAGTTTATAAACAAGGAAATGCAATTACTAAAACTATATACATATCTATTCACATAAGGTCATAAGGTAGAAAGGAAAAATGATATCTCGAAGTAGTTCTGACAATTCAGTAATATTCTGAATTCCATTTGGAGCTTTTAGTTACTTCGACCTGAGAAGTAGAAAAAGAAGTAGATTAAGTACTAATTCATTGGTTGGTTGTATCATTAATCATTTCTTTTTTTGGTGCGAGGAACTTACCATGAATCCACTTATTTCTGCTGCTTCCGTTATTGCTGCTGGATTGGCTGTAGGGCTTGCTTCTATCGGGCCTGGGGTTGGTCAAGGAACTGCTGCGGGCCAAGCCGTAGAAGGTATTGCGAGACAACCAGAAGCAGAGGGTAAAATACGAGGTACTTTATTGCTGAGTCTGGCTTTTATGGAAGCTTTAACTATTTATGGACTGGTCGTGGCATTAGCTCTTTTATTTGCAAATCCTTTTGTTTAATGTTTAAGTAGAATAAAAATGTAAAAAAAAAAAAAAAAAAGAAGAATAAAAACATAACCATAACTAATAAATTTGAGAATTATCAAATTCCATTAAGATTAAGAATAATAAGCGGAGTGATACAAAAAGAACTCTGTTCTTTTTTAGTCCTATCTATAAAGGGAGAGCATATGAAAAATATAACCGATTCTTTTGTTTCCGTGGGGCACTGGCCATCCGCTGGGAGTTTCGAGTTTAATACCGATATTTTAGCAACAAATCCAATAAATCTAAGCGTAGTGCTGGGTGTATTGATTTTTTTTGGAAAGGGAGTGTGTGCGAGTTGTCTATTTCAAGAATAGGTTGGATTTCACCGGCTGCACTTTCTTTATATTATTTTTTATAGCATAAATAGGAACAAAGGGTGCACAATCTCGACGAATTACTTCGGAATTGGATTTCATTCAGAAATCATATGTAAGAACCATAGCATTTCGTAACTAATTGGTAAATGAACTTTG